TGGTAGTTAGTATTTGAGTTCAGTTTCATCGCGAAAAATTGTAGAATCTCGTAGGAGAACATCAGTGAGAAAAATAACCAATCCATTCACAAGCATAACGCTGCCGATCACTTGGTGGCCTGTTGTCGTTTTTTCGTTCATTTTCATCTATACCTTGTTGGAAGATTGGCTCGAAAAAATCCTAGACCTACCTATGATCTACCATAGGCGTCGGCTGGGTTCGCTTTATCTTGCAGTAGTCATAACAATTTGCTTCCCGGAGACGCTTTATGACCTGCTGATGGTCGGAGTCGACCTGGTTCTATTGGGATGCCACTCCCTTGGTTCTTTTTATTTAGATCTTTGCAAATGGCTCACCCAATTCCAAATAGGAGGATTTGGGGAAATGCAGCCGAAAGAAATTCCAATGGATACTATTTGGTGGATAGTGGGATGGAATAGCAGCATCTTCCGGGGATCAGGATAGTCGTATCGATCGATCCTGAGACTTTCGTGACTATTGGGAAAATGGTTCGCCCATTCCTAGTCTGGTTGAAAGTTCTGATTAAGAAATTCTGGCCAAGGGATTCCATTCCCGGGTCCTTATTAACCGAATCCTCTTTTTTAAATTTCTCGAAAAAACCCTTCTCCCTATCTGTAGGGCGCTTTGGAACACGGTGAAGTATTGTAGAAGGGAAATAATTGAGAGTTTGCATCGGATTTGGAAGAAAATCCGCGAATTCCTCTTTTGGTAAAGCGAATCCTCGTTGGATTCGAAAATTGCATCTTAATGAGATGCCGTTAACAATTATGCTAGATATGAAGAAGTAATGTAACTAGGAATCTCATGGAGAGTTTGATCGTGGCTCAGGATGAGCGCTCGCGGCATGCTTAACACATGCAAGTCGAATGGGAAGTGGTGTTTCCAGTGGCGGACGGGTGAGTAACGCGAAGGAGAATCCCTAAGATCCAAAATGAAAAAAAAAGAATGCAAATTCAAAGTACTCATCACTATTCAAATAATATCTTCAGTATTCCAATTGGATTGCAATTCTAAGAAATCAATCTCAACAAAACCTAAAAATGATTATACAAGAACAATTCCTATGGCTATGAGAGCAGTATGGAGACTCCTTTATTGCAATGAGCAGAATCCTCGTAAAATTGATGGACGTTTTATACTTTCGCCAGTTACCAAAGGTGACGCTCAAATGATGGCTACTGCATTACGAAAAGTTTTACTTGGGGACCTAGAGGGAGTGTGTTTTACAAAAGCAATATTTCATAACATTGACGTGCCGCATAAATATAGTCCAATATTCGGAATTGAGGAATGCTTGTTTGAGATCTTAGAAAATCTCCAACAAATTGTACTTAGAAGTAATAGCCAAAATAAAGGAAAAGCATCAATTCGCGTCAGTGGTCCCGGACGCGTCACTGCTAATGATATCCGTCTACCGTCTTCCGTGACAATCGTGGATAGAACAAAATGTATAGCTAATCTAACGGAAGCAGTCGATTTCTCTATGGATTTAGAAATCGAGAGAGGTCGAGGATCTCGTTGTATCGAAGAGGAGAATAATCCCAAAGATGGAGCTTATTCAATAGATGCTGTATTTATGCCTGTTGAAAATGTACATTTTTCCATTCATGATTATATGCTGAATGATGAAGAAGAAGAAATGCTTTTTTTTGAAATATCGACAAACGGAAGCATAACACCTATAGAAGCACTTTATGAAGCTTCTAACAAATTAATGAAATTATTTCATATTTCTGTAGATATAGGTACAGGTGTGGAAAAAAAAGAAACTATGTCCCGTTTCATCTTGCCCAATGAAAAGGCTGAATTACAATATGATGCAAATTTAAGAGAAATCAAAAATGAAATATTGCAAATCATAATAGAATCAATCCAAAGTAACAATGAGAATTTCATGGACCTGGGTTGGAGTTCATATCCTATTGACCGATTAAATATATGCCGCTCAACCTATATTTCTTTAATCAACTTTAATATCGAAACAATCGCGGACCTTCTTCGTAGATTAGTGATAGATGGTTTGGTTCAAGTTCCAGGTATTGGTAAAGTAGAATATCTCGAAATAGTTCTTTCTATATTGAATATGCTTAAGAACATTGTAGGTTAGAAATAGATGATTTGGCTCAAGTTCCAGGTATTGGTGCAGAACAATATTTCGACATATTCCTTTTTATATTGAATATGCTTCAGTCTATCCTATGAAAAAAAAATATTTCAAATTCAGAAGTTCTAAATAAGAAGTTCTGAATTTGGAATCTTTGAAACTCTGATATCTTCTTTAATGTGTTTCTTTGAATATTTGTTTAGATAGAGAGAGAGAAAATCAATCCTATTGAAACAAATATTCAAAAAAGAAGATATTTTTCACATTTCTTTGGTTTCTTGGGACTCCGCTGGTACTTCTCGATTTAAAGGTCCAAAAAGAGGAACACCCTATGCTGCTCAAATCGCAACGAAAAATGCTATTTGTATGTTAGTGAAATCTGGTATGATAGAAGCACAACTTATGATCAAAGGTGCCGGTCCCGGAAGAGATGCAGCATTAAGAACCGTTCTTCGGAGTGGTAGTGGTGGGAAAGTAAAATCCATACGTGATGGAACACCTTTCCCACATAATTTGCGTATTAATGTAAGAATGAATTCTTTCTCATTTTTGGATCTCAGAACCAAAAAAGGTTTCAATAGGGTATAATTTATTCCCTTTATTTTCGAATAATAAAAGAAAAAAGATTTTGGAGATTTGAGAATGCTTAGTCTCAAACTTTTTGTTTACACAATAGTTATATTCTTTGTTATTCGCTATTTTTTGATTCGAAAATTGGATATAACTTGTATATTTGAAAGTTGGATACAACTCAGCTATCTATTGTTTTTGATTTCTATTTATGGAGATAAAGTGACTTTCAAAGACTGTCTTCGCTTCTTCACTAACTTATCCGCTCGCTTCTATGATACTCCACATGTGGGTATTCATCATATGATCATCGTGTATCCGGTATTCTTTATCATAGTCGTAATGGGCTATGGCCTTTTCGAAAATTTTCTTCAAAAGGTATGCGATTTACAAACTCGATTTGATTTACGAGTTAGATATTATAGATCTCTATGTGTTCCTCTTTATGCCCTGATACTTTTCTTCCTGATCTCCCCGAAAAAAACCATCCAATTGTTTGATAATATATATATCGAATTGGTGGCTATTTATTTATATGTTCACAAATTCATATTTGAGTATTTGAAAAAATGATTCGATTTTGTTTTCTTTTAGTCGGAAAAAGTATTAAGACCAGAAGAATATAATCAAAAAGATCCTTCTTGTACGGATCGGGATTTTCCTTGGGAGGTCTCGGGAAGAAATTGGAATGGAATAATATCGATTCATACAGAAGAAATGAAATAAAGAATCAAGGAAAAAAAGAAATAGAACAAATCGGACTGGTGCCGACAGCTCATCACGGAAGAAAGCACTGACAGAGCCGGGCTAAGGGGATCACTAACTCATAGTAAAATGAATACTAATATAATAGAAAAGAACTGTATTTTCTGGATACTTTCCCCGGTTCCATTGCTACCGCGGGCCTTACGCAATCGATCGGATCATATAGATATCCCTTCAACACAACATAGGTCATTGAAAGGATCTCGGACGACTCACCAAAGCACGAAAGCCAGGATCTTTCAGAAACAAGTTGATTCCTATTTGAAGAGTGCATAACCGCATGGATAAGCTCACACTAACCCGTCAATTTTGGATGCAATTCGGGATTTTCCTTGGGAGGTCTCGGGAAGAAATTGGAATGGAATAATATCGATTCACGTTCATACAGAAGAAAAGGCTCTCTATTGATTCAAACGCTATAAGGATAGAGGAAGAAGCACAACTTATGATCAAAGGTGCCGGTCCCGGAAGAGATGCAGCATTAAGAACCGTTCTTCGGAGTGGTAGTGGTGGGAAAGTAAAATCCATACGTGATGGAACACCTTTCCCACATAATTTGCGTATTAATGTAAGAATGAATTCTTTCTCATTTTTGGATCTCAGAACCAAAAAAGGTTTCAATAGGGTATAATTTATTCCCTTTATTTTCGAATAATAAAAGAAAAAAGATTTTGGAGATTTGAGAATGCTTAGTCTCAAACTTTTTGTTTACACAATAGTTATATTCTTTGTTATTCGCTATTTTTTGATTCGAAAATTGGATATAACTTGTATATTTGAAAGTTGGATACAACTCAGCTATCTATTGTTTTTGATTTCTATTTATGGAGATAAAGTGACTTTCAAAGACTGTCTTCGCTTCTTCACTAACTTATCCGCTCGCTTCTATGATACTCCACATGTGGGTATTCATCATATGATCATCGTGTATCCGGTATTCTTTATCATAGTCGTAATGGGCTATGGCCTTTTCGAAAATTTTCTTCAAAAGGTATGCGATTTACAAACTCGATTTGATTTACGAGTTAGATATTATAGATCTCTATGTGTTCCTCTTTATGCCCTGATACTTTTCTTCCTGATCTCCCCGAAAAAAACCATCCAATTGTTTGATAATATATATATCGAATTGGTGGCTATTTATTTATATGTTCACAAATTCATATTTGAGTATTTGAAAAAATGATTCGATTTTGTTTTCTTTTAGTCGGAAAAAGTATTAAGACCAGAAGAATATAATCAAAAAGATCCTTCTTGTACGGATCGGGATTTTCCTTGGGAGGTCTCGGGAAGAAATTGGAATGGAATAATATCGATTCATACAGAAGAAATGAAATAAAGAATCAAGGAAAAAAAGAAATAGAACAAATCGGACTGGTGCCGACAGCTCATCACGGAAGAAAGCACTGACAGAGCCGGGCTAAGGGGATCACTAACTCATAGTAAAATGAATACTAATATAATAGAAAAGAACTGTATTTTCTGGATACTTTCCCCGGTTCCATTGCTACCGCGGGCCTTACGCAATCGATCGGATCA